CCAGTTCTTTGAAAAAGAGTTCCGCTCACTTCATCCCTCTCCTTTCAGTCGAGTCACTTCGTCCCTTTGAGGGAGGTTTAGCCTAGCCTTCAGGTCCCATAAAAAAAATGGAGCTTACCGGTTTATAGAATTGAGAAATAGATGTCCTACCAAGGCTGTATGGAATAGAATGAAGGGTTAGGGTTCTTGCGGGAAGAAGGACAAACCGGGCCCCTAGTGGTCCTTATCTTATCACGCCACACATGGAGACATCTCAAATAGGTAAATTGGTTTGGGAAGACGGGGGAAAAACATCCATCGTTTAGGTTTCTGAGTAGCTAAAGTTAAGATAGAATAGGTCATCACATCCTGGGGTTGAAGAATGAGCAGCTTTAAAAAGGAAATGGCAAGCAGGAAGGAGAGTAGTAACGTCGTATTATCCATCCGAAGCAGTAGCAGGCCAGGCACTGGTCTTTCTATCTTCTGGCTGTTCCCAGAAGGAATTTCCGAGCTTTTGAAATAATAGCTGTGGCACTCTCTTTCTTCCATAGAGAAGGAACTTATCCTTAGACTTTTGGAGCTTTGGCTTTGGTTTGGACCTGTACTAGTCCGAGAAGTGAGAGCACCAGGTTGGAAGATGCTGGTTCGAGAGGACCTGGAAAAATGCTAGTAAGAAGGAGGCTAGTTTGCTAGGTTGTAGATCTTCTCCCTTATTCTTTATAGAGGGATCCCCTAAATTAAAATAAGATCTTTCTCCGCTCCGTCAAAAGCCTAATTGAGACAAATCAGCTCTTACTGTTCTCCGGTCTTTGCTCTTGAAGATCCGCTCTTGAGAACCTCTATCTCTTTCTTCAAAGCCTCATTCGAAGCCTGTCAGTCTTACATACAGTATATTACCCGCAAGTTCATCTTCTTTGATAGGATATTAGATTAGTCAGCAATCCAAGTTCCAGCTGGTTCTCAAACTTCAGAGGTGGCCTTACTTCCTTTTTAAAGCAAACATGTGGACATAAAAAAGAATGAAATTGATAGAATAGAGGAAGATTAATGTGCAGCTGATTCTATACCAGCCGATTCAATTGTTCAGCTACTTCGAAAAAACTTACTATTATGGCTATGTAAGGGGACCGGCTTCCCCTTTTTCAATCACCTCCTACCTTAAGGTAGGCCCACTGCTGAATACCCTCAATCGAAAGGTCAAGGAGATTATATAACCCCATAGTATGAAGAGCTGCTCGGGGGATCGCACCCCTTGGCCTAGGGTATACATTCAGATCTGGAGGCATACCTAATTAACGATAAGGGCAGAGATCTCCTCTCTCCTTCGGACCCTCTACCTCTACTTCCCTTCCGCTCATAAACAGCCTTCCAGCAAGGAGAAAGAGATAAAGAAGAAAATTCTCAAATTCCCACAAATGGTTTGAATAAGCATTCCTTAGAGAGGGAATGTCGGATGAGACACTATTTGGCCTTCTTTCAGGAGTTGTAGATAGTATCACCTTTAGCTGGTAGCTAGCAAAGAAGTTATCCCCTATCAACGTATATAGTTGAGGGCAAACCGAGGTTTTACCCGCAGCTTCTGTCCATGAATCTTCTTTCGCTTGGTTACGGGACTAGAGCGAATCGTCTCTTGTGCTACGGTCTAATATATGTGTCAAAGAGCGGATTCTCTTGCAGCGGATACGGGGCATGCCCCTGAGCCTATTGATTCAATTCCTAGCAAGTCCTGTCTCTCTCCTTCACTTAAAACACAGCCTATGATGATTCTCAATTCCTTTTTTTGAAACTTCAGTAGGCTCCCCCTTCTTTGGCGATAAGGCTCATCAGTAGATTGACTACGAGGCCGAAGAGTCTTACTACAGGGGTTACCACTCCTGCAAGACTGATTTGGGTTCCAGAGTTGTTATAAGGGCGGGACGGCGAGAGGAGGAAGCTACTACTACCGGGCGAGATGTTAGTGGAAAAGAATAGGGTTCAGAGGAGAGGTCACAAGCTACCACTACTACGTAATCTACTTCTACTGCTACTTGAAATCGATTCTCTTTCATGACTCTCTTTCTCATTCTCTTTCCACCACTAGTTAGAAATAGACAAGAGCATTCCCTGGAACAGGCCTACGAGAGGTATTCAACAAGCGCCACTCAACTGCGCAAACTAAGCCCTCCATAGAAGTTCAAGGAAGTAAAGCTACATACTACTGGAAAGAGATGGGCTTTCTCCTTTCTATTTCTTGCGGGCTATTGATTTCGGGTTGAGACTTTGCTTGCTTACTTTCACACTTCCTTCAGTGAGCTACTTAAGGTTTAAGGTAAGGGGCACTCCTAGCATAGATTACCATTCTAACCTGTCTTTGCTGGTAGATAGATGCGCTTAATTAGTTACCTGAATTAAAGAGGACTCTTGAATAAGTTGACTTCGCCTGGGCGTCATCTTTCCTTTCATTCACTAGTTGAGTACTTCCTCCTGTCAGATAGAAGCTTTTCAAAGGAGTTTTCACTTCCTCAATTAAGGGCATTCTAGT